CAGATAGATGGGTTCTAGAGCGTCACGTAGAGGGGGTTGAAGAAGTAGAATAAAAGAAAGGTTTTTGGATTCTATTTGGGCTGTATCTGAAATGAATTTTGTCTATTCCCTTTGTTTTAGTCTTCTAGACTTTTTTGTTGGTGCAAAACTAAAAAACTTTACTTTCGGATATGTATGAAGTCTTAATATTCTTTTTGAATGAGAGGGGGTATCAGATGAACAAAAAAAAGAGAAGCATAATCTCATTTTTTCTTTATTTATCTTTACTCATCTACAAAAATGTTGAGGACATATCTCTAGACACCCAAAGGGATAGATTTATAAATACAAATACACAAATGGAAAAGTATGTATCATGATCTAGATTTTTAGCGTAACTAATATGTATACCGATCTATATCGATTAATTTGTATGAGTATCCTTTAATTATTTATATTAACTGCATGTCAGGAACCAGATTTGAACTGGTGACACGAGGATTTTCAGTCCTCTGCTCTACCAACTGAGCTATCCCGACTCTTCCCGATGCATCATTCCTATACTACTAAAGGGCTTGGCCTATGTCAATTCAATTAAATAGACTAAAAAAGCATTACTAAATTGGCCTTGGAATTTTTGGGATCTTCAAAAAAAATAATACGTTTTTTAGTTAAGTTTAATTAAAAGTAACGACATGGACTGTGAATGTTTCAAATAAGGATTTCCTGCTCAGAGATGTTCATTTATACGTAATATCGTATATATCACATCACGATGTGATAAGATAAGAGAGAAACCTTTCTTCGCCGATTTTTTTGTTTGTGTTGTGAAAGATTGGGGTGAATGAGAAACATAGCTAATTTGGAACCACTGACAAAAAAAGGATAGGGACAATTAAGTTAGGAAGTCAAACTAGTCTTTTATTGGGGATAGAGGGACTTGAACCCTCACGATTGCTAAAGTCGACGGATTTTCCTCTTACTATAAATTTCATTGTTGTCGGTATTGACATGTAGAATGGGACTCTATCTTTATTCTCGTCCAATTAGTTAGTTCTTCACAAAATCTATATCATACTATACTCTAAAGTGGCTGATTTGATCAGTGAATATTCGATCCTTACTTCCACATGGAATCGATTCAGAAAAATTTTTCAATTTTTGTATAAGTTAAATAAAGGATTCGTATTTCATTAATCTTTTCTATTTTATTTCAGTACGTATACCTATATATCATATATAGGTTCATCCTTTCTGGAGTTTTAATAGAAAGATTTTCTTCGACCAACTTCATTCGTTAGAACAGCTTCCATCGAGTCTCTGCACCTATCCCTTTTCCGAAAACAGGATTTGGCTCAGGATTGCCCATTTTTAATTCCAGGGTTTCTCTGAATTTGAAAGTTATCACTCAGTAGGTTTCCATACCAAGGCTCAATCCAATCAAGTCCGTAGCGTCTACCGATTTCGCCATATCCCCTTTTTGAATTTAGGATCTCGATCTCATTGGGACGTCATCCCCCTCTTTCTTTCATTTAGGTCGGAGCCTTTGAATTCTTTTCTTTCTATATGGATTCCTATATAGAATATATATAAACCGCCTCTTCCTATTTATTTAGGAGTTATTTTCTATATTCTTTAATTCCTCTATCAGAGGGTCCGCATCTGTTCCAATCAGAAATGATTCTATCATTGATGTATCTGCAATTCAATACGGCTGTATATATACCGCAGATATATGCCGCTTTCCTTTCAGTTTCATTTTTTACGCAATATTTGGAATACTCGAACGGTCGATTTTTTTGTCTTATACCCTACCTTTTCGAATAAAACTAGAGGAATGACTCTTTATATTATGATATGGATTATATCTTTAATCTTTATCCCGATCTTTTCTTTTCCTTGGGGCCGACCCGCTCGCTATATAATAATTATTTTACTATAAGTTTTAAGTGAAAGTAATAAGTATTTTACTATAAAGTGAAAGTGAAGTACTATACCTAATCATTATAATATATAACTAATTAGAAAATTCAAAAATTCATAATTTCTCATATATTTCTCATATTAGTTTTTGAATTCAAAAAAAAAAATTATTGAATTTTCAATTAAAATTGTTCTATCCTATCCCTAGTGTTATATTAAATATAATTTATTTATATTTATAAATATAGTAGAATTATATTCCACTCCTTTCTTTCTAGATTCATATCTATTACTCATTATGAATAGCTAATTTAGATCCCAGCAGTTTATAAGATTCCTATGCACAACACAATTTTGTTATGTAAGCCCGCTTAGCTCAGAGGTTAGAGCATCGCATTTGTAATGCGATGGTCATCGGTTCGATTCCGATAGTCGGCTTTTCTTTTTTGAGTTCTATATTTTTTTTTACATGATGAATAATGGCTTCTTGAAATCCAGAAATATTAAAAAGACTTATTTCCTCTTCTGGTCACTGATTTATTATGGCGTAATAACTTCCAACTATGAATAAAAAACTGATTGGAGCAATAATATCTATACCCCGAAGCGAACAAATCAGGAAAAGTATCCCTAACCTCCTACAAACTCCCTATATCTATATACAAAAAAGTCTGGATATTGATACAATTCATCTCATTCTTTTTTGTAGTACAGTACCTCGGTAGATGTCGCTTCGTTTATCGTTTAGTTCAGTCTTAATTTAGGTTTATTCTGTAAAATGTAATTTCAATAAAAAAGGAGTATTTATGTCTCGTTATCGAGGGCCTCGTTTTAAAAAAATACGCCGTCTGGGGGCGTTACCGGGACTTACTAGTAAAAGGCCTACACCTGTAAGTGATCCTCGAAATCAATCGCGCTCCGGGAAAAGATCTCAATATCGTATTCGTCTAGAAGAAAAACAAAAATTGCGTTTTCATTATGGTCTGACAGAGCGACAATTACTTAAATACGTTCGTATCGCGGGAAAAGCAAAAGGCTCAACGGGTCAGGTTTTACTACAATTACTTGAAATGCGTTTGGATAATATCCTTTTTCGATTAGGTATGGCTTCGACCATTCCCGGAGCCCGGCAATTAGTTAACCATAGACATGTTTTAGTTAATGGTTGTATAGTAGATATACCAAGTTATCGCTGCAAACCCCGAGATATTATTACGACAAGGGATGAACAAAAATCCAGAGCTCTGATTCAAAATTATCTTGATTCATCCCCTCATGAGGAATTGCCAAAACATTTGACTCTTCACTCCTCCCAATATAAAGGATTAGTAAATCAAATAATAGATAGTCAGTGGGTTGGTTTAAAAATAAATGAGTTGCTAGTCGTAGAATATTATTCTCGTCAGACTTGAACCTAACTAAAACAACAAAGAACAAGGGTTCGGTTAAATTTTTGCCTCCTTTTTCCGAAGTAAATTGACTTAAGATAAGGGACTTGGTCTGGATTTTTCTCCTCTCCGATTCGGGTATCATAAAAGGATCGGGGAATTTTTTTATGCCTTGGTTACTCTTTCCGGTATTTTCCGTACCGCAGCAATTACAATTAGGATACAACTAGGAATAGCGAATCTATATCAAAGCAATATAAAAGAAAAGAAAGGTCTGGTTTAACTGTTGGAATAATAGTCTCCATTCTTATTTGATACATTGTCATTGTGGTCAGTAATGACTAGGTGAAGGTACGGAAAGAGAGGGATTCGAACCCTCGGTAAACAAAAGCCTACATAGCAGTTCCAATGCTACACCTTCAACCACTCGGCCATCTCTCCTACATAATCTTATGATTATTCCCCAGAAAACGAGTGAATAGCGAGTCGTTTTTTTTATAGTTAGTATTGCAGTATTCATATTATTCCAGTATAGGTATGACTAATTAATAATAATAAAAAAAAGAAAAACAAAAAAGCAATATGGATTCAAGTTTGTTTTGTCAAGACGATGACCCCGCCCTTTTCTGATTCTGATATTTATACTGGTACCAGATTAAACAATGAATTAGAACGAATGGCCTGATAGATCCATCTATTATTATATTATATTATCTATTTATATATTTATAATATGAATTTTATAATAGGATATGATTAGATTTATACGTACTATCTATGGTTCCATTAGGAATTCAAAAATATCTTTTCCTTTCAGTTTAAGATTTCTCAGGGACAACTCCTTACCCCACGGATCTATTACAAATTTTTCTATTTTGATTGTATGATGTATACATGCTATGCACACAAAAAGGGGTGCTTGCTCTATTTTAATCATAGAATTATTATTGGATTCTTTTTGTTCCTCGGATCCTAATCCAATCAAAACTTCTGGAGTTCTCATAACATAATCTGTATAAAAAATTCCTTGATTCTTCAACTTCGATAAATATAGTAATAATTCTGTTCGTTGGGATACTACTGGATGAAATCCAATCGGATTCAAAGATTTCCTATTGATTCTTGTCAAAAAGGAAGAATTTGAGTGGAAGGTCCATTTAATTTATAGAATAAGTCTGTTTTTATGTTATTTTGTACTGTACAAAACCTTTGTTTGTGGGATTCTTTTCCCACGAACGGTAAAGAGAAGAATTATCGAATGGATTGTTAACTATGCCCAGATCGCGGATAAATGGAAATTTTATTGATAAGACTTTTTCAATTATAGCCAATATCTTATTACGAATAATTCCGACAACTTCGGGAGAAAAAGAGGCTTTTACCTATTACAGAGATGGTGCGATTTGATTCTTTTTATTTATCGTTCTCAGTCTTACGAGAAAGTCACACGCTTCGGGATAGAAAGAAAAAATTTTATTGAAATAAGCTTGTTGAAGGTGAAGTTTGGAATATAGAACCACTCCTTCTGTCGTGTATCCTCGGTTGATGCAGCCTCAGATGCTTCAATTTTTGATTCTAGTCTTGAGCGAAAGGTTACACCTATCGGTTCTGTATTACAGGTTAATCCTACTCCACTAGTACCAATAGGCGGCATAGGGGAAGAAGCACTACATCTAGGAATCAACAACACGAAAACTTTGTTATAAATTA